TGTACAAAAAGAATTGAATTGTGTAAACCGAAAACTCAATATTGCTATCACAAGAATTCCAAAACCTTATGGGCACCCTAATATTCTTGCTGAATTTATAGCTGGACAACTAAAGAGTAGAGTATCATTTCGAAAAGCAATGAAAAAAGCTATCGAATTAACCGAACAAGCTGATACAAAAGGAATTCAAATCCAAATTGCAGGCCGGATTGACGGAAAAGAAATTGCACGTGTCGAATGGATAAGAGAGGGTAGGGTTCCTCTACAAACAATTCGGGCAAAAATAGATTATTGTGCCTATACCGTTCGAACTATCTATGGGGTATTAGGTATCAAAATTTGGATATTTATAGACGAAGAATAAGAAGCCTTTACTTGACTTGTCTTTCTGTTTCGTTTTAACGATAGAAAAAAGAATGCCAACTTTGTTCATTCTTTTTTCCATCCAATCAATTCTAATTTTTAATCCCATAAGGTTTAATAAAAATTCGATTGACCCTTTGATATAATTGCTATGCTTAGTGTGTGACTCGGCGGTTTTTGTTAAAATTAAGACTAAAAAAACGAAATAACACATAGTAACAAGTATAAACTAATAACTATAGAACTAATAACCAACCCATCGCATCACATTATCTGGATCCAAAGAAGCAGTCAAGATATACTATTTTAGTCCTATCATTGTAGCAACTGAATTTTTTTTTGGCATAAACGATTTATTGTCAAAAAAAAGGATAAGGATGCGGATAAATGGAAAGATGAGAGAAAGAAAAAAAAAATGACTCTAATATAAAAGCTATATGATTCCAATATGTAAGGTTTTTGAAATAGCTCATAAAAGAAAATGTAATTAAAGCATCAATACAGATTCATACATAATTTGATGAGATATAGAATAAAATAAGAGCTTAGAGCCAAAAACGACTAAGGGGGTTGGCTCAAGAACAAATTTCATTAAGAGCTCCGTTCGTTGTAGAATTCAGACCTAACCATTAATCAAGAGGCGATGGGAACGACAGAACCCGTGAATACATAAGATTCAATTGAAAATGAATCCGGATAATTCATTGGGAAGGATGGCGGAACGAACCAGAAACCTATTCATATATTCTGAAAAATGATAAGCTAATTTTACAGCTGAAATAGATATTGAAAGAGTAAATATTCGCCCGCGAAAATTCATTTTTTTTATTGAATTCCTCATATTTTGACAATCCAATATGATAATTATAAAAAAAAAAATGAAAAAAAAAAAGGAATAAAATAGATATTTTATATTTAGTTCTATACCCCCCCCCAAAAAATATCTAGCAAACTAGAAGAGTCCAAAAGAATTTATTAATTAAGTGTATTATATTATTCCATGTATATCTTAATTATATAAAAATATAACAGGCATCGGCATCAGGCATTTTAATTTAAATTTCCTTTTTTTCATTCGCGAGGAGCCGGATGAGAAGAAACTCTCACGTCCGGTTCTGTAGTAGAGATGGAATTTCAAAAAACCATCAACTATAACCCCAAAAGAACTAGATTCCGTAAACAACATCGAGGAAGAATGAAGGGAATATCTTATCGGGGTAATCGTATTTGTTTCGGAAGATATGCTCTTCAAGCACTTGAACCTGCTTGGATCACATCTAAACAAATAGAAGCAGGGCGGCGAGCAATGACACGAAATGCACGCCGCGGTGGAAAAATATGGGTACGTATATTTCCCGACAAACCCGTTACAGTAAGACCTGCCGAAACCCGTATGGGTTCAGGGAAAGGATCTCCCGAATATTGGGTAGCTGTTGTCAAACCCGGTCGAATACTTTATGAAATAAGCGGAGTAGCAGAAAATATAGCCCGAAGGGCTATGGCAATAGCGGCATCGAAAATGCCTATACAAACTCAATTCATTATTTCCGGATAAGAATATAAAATGAAAGGAAACGCATCTTTTGGATAAAACCAAGTAGAAGTTTTTTTTGGACAATTGGCCAAACAGTATTTCTTTTTCTTTTTCACCCTTTGCATTTATTTTTGCATTGAAATAACAGATAAAAAAAATAAATATGATTCAACCTCAGACCCATTTGAATGTAGCAGACAACAGCGGGGCTCGAGAATTGATGTGTATTCGAATCATAGGAGCTAGCAATCGTCAATATGCTCGTATTGGTGATGTTATTGTTGCTGTGATCAAAGAAGCAATACCCAATACGCCCTTAGAAAGATCAGAAGTGATTAGAGCTGTAATTGTACGTACCTGTAAGGAACTCAAACGAAATAACGGTATGATAATACGATATGATGACAATGCTGCAGTTATCATTGATCAAGAAGGAAATCCAAAAGGGACTCGCATTTTTGGTGCGATTGCCCGGGAATTGAGACAAAAATTTACTAAAATAGTTTCATTAGCTCCTGAGGTATTATAAGAGGGTATTTCAATGAATAATAAATATAATAGATTGTGTATCACGTATATACCTTTCATTTTAAAATTTTTCATTTTTTTTTAATTAAAAAGAATTACTAATAAAATAAAAAGGCATGTTGATTATATAAAATTTTTGGGGCACCACTGATTTTAGCTCATCATGGGTAGGGACACTATTGCTGATATAATAACCTCTATACGAAATGCTGACATGAATAGAAAAGGAATGGTTCGAATAGTATCTACTAACATCACCGAAAACATTGTTAAAATACTTTTACGAGAAGGCTTTATCGAAAATGCGAGAAAACATCAAGAAAGAAATAAAGATTTTTTGGTTTTAACTCTGCGACATAGAAGAAATAAGAAAGGACCTTATAGAAATACTTTCTATTTAAAAAGGATCAGTCGACCTGGTCTACGAATCTATTCTAACTATCAACGAATTCCTAGAATTTTAGGTGGAATGGGGATTGCAATTCTTTCTACCTCGAGAGGTATAATGACGGATCGGGAAGCTAGACTAGAAGGAATTGGCGGAGAAATCTTATGTTATATCTGGTAATCCCTATAATATCCGAATTGGATCCAACATTTCCTATTTGTAAACAAAAAAAGATAAAGGACGGCTTGTCTAATATCACTCCTCTATTAGTTGACACTTTAAGGGGGTTTTACCTGGAATGAAAGAACAAAAAAGGATTCATGAGGGTTTGATTACTGAATCACTTCCTAATGGTATGTTCTGGGTTCGTTTAGATAATGAAAATCTGATTCTAGGTTATGTTTCAGGAAGGATACGACGCAGTTCTATACGAATTCTACCAGGATAAGATTGAAGTAAGCCGTTATGATTCAACCAGAGGTCGTATAATTTATAGACTCCGCAACAAAGATTCGAATGATTAGGTAGTTTTTTCAACTTCAACACTCCTTCCTATAAGAATACAATTCGAGGTTCAAAATATCAAGAAACTTATTTTCTTCCAAGAAATAGATTCAACCAAGGAATAACAAATATGAAAATAAGAGCTTCTGTTCGTCAAATTTGTGAAAAATGTCGACTGATCCGCAGACGTGGACGAATTATAGTAATTTGTTCTAACCCAAAACATAAACAACGGCAAGGATAATCATTCTACTTTCTACTATAACTTAACTATAGAAACATAAACTATATACTAAAAAAACTTTCTAAAATAATTGCTAAAAGATTTCATTGATGTAAAAAAAAAAAAATGAAAGATTTGTTTTGACATGAAATGGATATATCCATATATCTTTGACTCCTATTTATGAGACGATAAAATATGGCAAAACCTATACCAAAAGTTGGTTCACGTAGAAATGGACGTATTAGCTCACGTAAAAGTGCACGTAAAATACCAAAAGGTGTTATTCATGTTCAAGCAAGTTTCAATAATACCATTGTGACTGTTACAGATGTACGAGGTCGGGTGGTTTCTTGGGCTTCTGCCGGTACTTGTGGATTCAGGGGTACAAAAAGAGGGACACCATTTGCAGCTCAAACCGCGGTAGGGAATGCTGTTCGTACAGTAGTCGAGCAGGGTATGCAACGAGCAGAAGTCATGATAAAGGGTCCTGGTCTCGGAAGAGATGCAGCATTACGGGCTATTCGTAGAAGCGGTATACTATTAAGTTTTGTACGAGACGTAACTCCTATGCCACATAATGGCTGTAGGCCTCCTAAAAAAAGACGCGTGTAGAAATAAGAATTGAAGGGATTTCAAGAGAAATAAATGATTCAAAGATATGATCAATTTTGTAAAATATTACTATGGTTCGAGAGAAAATAAGAGTATCTACTCGGACACTGCAGTGGAAGTGTGTTGAATCAAGAACAGATAGTAAATGTCTTTATTATGGGCGCTTTATTCTATCGCCACTTATGAAAGGTCAAGCTGATACAATAGGCATTGCGATACGAAGAGCGTTACTTGGCGAAATAGAAGGAACATGTATCACACGTGCAAAATTTGAGAAAATACCACACGAATACTCTACCATAGTGGGTATTCAAGAATCAGTACACGAAATTTTAATGAATTTGAAAGAAATAGTATTGAGAAGTAATTTATATGGAACTTGCGAGGCATATATTTGCGTTAGGGGCCCAAGACGTGTAACTGCTCAAGATCTAATCTTGCCACCTTATGTAGAAATAATTGATAATACACAGCATATAGCTACCTTGATGGAACCTATTGATTTTTGTATTGGATTACAACTCGAGAGAAATCGAGGATATCATATAAAAGAGCCAAATAACTTTCAAGACGGAAGTTATCCTATAGATACTCTATTCATGCCTGTTCGAAACGTGAATCATAGTATTCATTCTTATGGAAATGGGAATGAAAAACAAGAGATACTTTTTCTCGAAATATGGACAAATGGCAGTTTAACTCCGAAAGAAGCACTTTATGAAGCCTCCCGAAATTTAATTGATTTATTTATTCCTTTTCTACATGCAGAAGAAGAAAACTTCCATTTAGAGGACAATCAATACAAAGTTTCTTTACCCCTTTTTACCTTTCACAATAGATTGGCT